TTGTTCGTAGAGAAATCTCTGATCAACGATAGACCAAGATCCATTTTGCATAATATCTAAGGGATTCCTTGCTTCGGGCCGAAGAAGCAATGTCACTCGATCATTATCAAACTGGCTGCAATCTTTTTCTGTCCGTGAGGATCCCACCAGAGTGCCTTCTACTTCTAATAGGCCATGAACTAGATCAGAATCATTCTCAACGAGTCCATAAGAAGTGATCCCGTTTTTTTCATCGAGTTCGGGTAGAGACCAAAGGTCTTGAGCGACCGATCCGGCCGAACAACTCAAAAGATAAAGAAGTATCGTTAATTTCTTCATGCTCGTTCCAAGTTCGAGGTACCATTTGTACAAATAAGAAGCCCCTTCGTTACATGATTTCTTCTTCATATAGATAGATATAGGATCTATGGAGCAATTACTTAGAAGTACATTTTGTGCAACAGCCCTTCCTATCTGATAGAACAGGATCCCATGATCCTGAACCGATCTTACCTGGGATCGCAAATCCCAAGTTTGTCTCTGAAGAGCAGATCTAATTAGATTAGTGTCTATAATTGATTTCTTCTGTGTAATACTAATCGATAGGGCCTCATCGGTAAGTGATGCAAGATCTCGTACATTGGAACCCATGGTTATGGCCTCGAATCCATTAGTAAGGAACATTTTCTTTTCCAAGCGAAATCCCCTAGTATATGAAAGAGTGAAAAAGTGCTTTCGTTGTTGTGGAATAAGAAGCCTTCGTAGCTTAATGCATGTATTTAATTTATTCGGAGCTATTAGAGCGGGATCCACTTTTTGGGGAATATGAGTCGAAGCAATAACGAGAATATTTCTATTGGAACATCTTTCACAATCCCTGGAGAGATAGTTCAGTAATAGACCGAGGGATAAATAATTCGACTCATTCACATCCAGATCATGAATGTTTGGAATCCATATTATGCAAGGAGACATTGCTTTTGCTAATTCGAATTGAAGGGTGATATAAAACCGGTCTATTTCCGGCATCATATCCATAGTTAGCGCATTCATCATAGTTAGAAGCTCCAGCTTGGTATCAAGGTCCCGGTCGATATCGTCGATATCGTCACTATCATCAATATCGTCACTATCATCAATAAGCAAGCCCTTAGGCTTGTTATCCAGGAACTTGTTCAGAAATACTGTAATGAAAGGAACATAGGAGTTTGCCGCTAGGTATTTGACCAAATAGGATCGTCCAGTTCCTATAGAACCTATCACTAAAATACCCCTAGAGAGGGCTAAGCGGAGCGAAAAAGGTTTTCCATGAGACGGGAAATGAAAACTATTAGCCCCACAGGAGATTTGTGAATAAGTGATTTTCTGATAATGAGCAAGGAATATCCGTCTTTCTGCTAAACAGGATGTATTGAACTCATAATTCATTAGATACTTTTTATGAATGTCAACTAAGTATCGTAAGTAAATTGCTCCCGGTTGTTCAATCATTTGATAACCAGAGTCATTCTTTGCTAAATGATCATTATGAGTCAGACTCAATAGAATTTGATCAATCCTTTTTTCTGTCGTTAAGGCGGAGAACTGAACCAAGAATTCTCTGTCTTTATCATCGATCGAATCACTGTTTGAGACCCAGGATTCTATTTTATCATCAATCCAATCACCGTTCACCTTTTTTCTTTTTCTTATCAATGAATAGGTCTCTTTACTTGTATGACTTAGATGTCTCGTATTTCTGGAAAAAGCGATTCGATTGATGGGATTTGGTATGATACTTATGAAATCGAGCATATCGATGAGATTGATATTCAAATATTTATTCTTAGAACGTATTGATTTGACCCCATAAGTGGGACCGCCACCCCCTAGCATGTTGCCCCCAGAAGCAGAACCCCGTATTTCTTCTAGAGAATCTCCTAATTGTTCCCGAGCAACTAGAAAGAGATTCTTTAACCAGAAAGAATTCAGTTCAGATGTATCAGATGTAGGATACCTATCCAGAAGTTTTCGCAACTCAATCATGTATGATGGAATCATCAAAGATTTGACCCTTTCGAACTCTGTCTGTAACTCACTATAGGCTGGAGAAACAAAAAGAAGATGTGTACGAACGAGATATCCAGCAACAAGAAAAAGGAAAAGGATTGAATAGAGGAACTCCCGAACATTTGGCGATCTCAGATGTGTCGATATCAATGGTGACTCATTATTTCGATGAAATATTTCTTTGGACAGAAGAAGATTATGTAAACACTTACTCGAAATCTCACTTATCAGATTCCATTGTGGAAGATACAATTTTTTCTGAAGAATTTGCCATGATATATCTAATCCATGCATAATATCATGAAAAACAGATACAAATTTTTGGCTGCTACTTAGTATCGGCAATAGGCCTGAAAAAGTATCTAAAAATATTAAATTTATATATTTGTATCCTGTCGAAGTAAGGAACCATGGCATATATGTTTGGAATATATTCCAGTTTGAGAGAGTTGAAAAAGCACCATCTCGTTGA